CTCTTATTTATCACCTGTGTCTACTATTTAGGCAGAATGCCGTCGCCTATTGTCACTAAGAAACTGAAAGAAACCTCTGAAACGGAAGAAAGGAGAGAAAGTGAGGAAGAAAGCGATGTAGAAACAACTTCCGAAACGAAGGAGACTAAACAGGAACAAGAGGGATCCACCGAAGAAGACCCTTCCCCTTGTTCGGAACAAAAGGAGGATCCGGACAAAATAGATGAAACGGAAGAGATCCGAGTGAATGGAAAGGAAAAAACAAAGGATGAATTCCACTTTCACTTTAAAGAGACATGCTATAAAGATAGCCCAGTTTACAAAGATTCTTATCTTGATGGGTATCAAGATAATTGGGAATTGGGAAGACTTAAAGAAGAGAAAAATGAAAAGACTTATTTCTGGTTTGAAAAACCTTTTGTGACTTTTCTTTTCGATTATAAACGATGGAATCGTCCATCGCGATATATAAAAAATGATCGATTGGAAAATGCTGTACGAAATGAAATGTCTCAATATTATATATGTCTATGTTCAAGTGATGGAAAACAATAAAAAAATTAACAATAATATTGAGACATAAAAAAAATACAAGAATAGATAAGAGGATATTCGCGCACCTCCCATAGATTTGACCCCTTCCCCTATAAATAAACTTGTAACACCAACCCCATTTGTAATTCCCTCAATTACACGTCTATCAAAAAAATGAGTTAGTTCAGCCAATCCTCTTATACTGACCCTAGCATAAAAAATATCTATGTAACCACGATTATATGACCAATTGTATATCACATTTTTTATTTGGTCCAAAAGCATTTTTTTAGGACCCGTTTTTACAAATGAATTGATTAAGCCCAAATTTTGGAAAGATGAATAAACAGACCCATATAAAATATATGCTATGAATAGTCCGAAAAAGGCTATACTTACTGAAAAAATTGCATTTGTAAAAAATTCATACCAATCTTTAGAATAATTCGAATTTGGATGAAAAAGGGTTTCTGTTGGAGTTAACCATTTCGATAATATATCAGAATCTATTATTCCTTGACCAAAAGGAATTCCTATTGATCCAACAAATAAAGTAAATATTACCAATACAAGTAGAGGAGATAGCATAGTATTGCCTGATTCCTGAGGATACGTGTCAGTATATTTATTTCCAAAGTAAGTACTAAAGTATCGCATTTTTGTTCTTACATTATGATCAATTTGATATGTATCCTTTGAAAAAAAGGAGACCTTATTGTTCATTGTTGATAAAAAGAAATTTCTATTGACCCCTTGGGGTGCTTTTTTTCCCCATAGAGATATTGAATAAAACGAGCTATTTTGAATGTTACTGTAATTTTGAAAATTAGCATGCAAATACCCATCAAAAGTAAGTAAATACATCCGAAACATATAAAATGCAGTTAATCCCGCTGCGAAAAAAGCTATTATGGCGAAAATTGGTGAATACAACCAACAATCATTAAGAATTTCATCTTTGGACCAAAAACAAGCAAGAGGTGGAATACCACAAAGAGAAAGTGTACCTAATAAAAAAGTGGTTCTTGTAATTGGAAGATATCTTGTTAAACCACCCATAAGAACCATATTTTGACTTTTATCTGGGGAATATCCAACAATGGGTTCCATTGAATGAATAATGGATCCGGATCCCAAAAACAATAAAGCTTTAGAATAGGCATGGGTGATCAAATGGAATAAAGCAGCTCGGTAAGAACCTACCCCTAGAGCTAACATAATATAACCCAATTGAGACATTGTAGAATAAGCTAAACTTCTTTTAATGTCTCTTTGAGCAAGAGCCAAAGTAGCTCCTAATAGTACTGTTATTACCCCTATTAAAGAAATAAGATTCATTATGTAAGGTATGACTATAAAAAGAGGAAGAAGCCGAGCTACAAGAAAAATTCCGGCTGCTACCATAGTAGCAGCATGTATAAGAGCCGAAATAGGAGTGGGTCCTTCCATGGCATCAGGTAACCATAAGTGAAGGGGAAATTGTGCAGATTTAGCAACTGCACCGACGAATAATAAAGAGGCACACAGAGTAGCAAATAAAGAGTTAACCCCATTATTATGGATCAAGTTATTAACTATTTCCAGCAAATCCCGAAATTCTAAACTACCTGTTATCCAATAAATACCTAAGATTCCTAATAATAAACCAAAATCCCCTACACGATTAGTTACAAAAGCTTTTTGACAAGCACTTGCTGCAATCGGTCGTGTGAACCAAAAACCTATTAATAAATATGAACACATTCCGACAAGTTCCCAAAAAATATAAATTTGTATTAAATTTGAACTAGTAACTAATCCCAACATGGAAGTATTGAAAAAACTCATATAAGCAAAAAATCTCAAATATCCTTGATCATGAGACATATAATTGTCACTATAAATAAGAACCATGATTCCAACAGTAGTAATTAGTATTGACATAATAGAAGTAAGTGGATCGATCAAGTGTCCGAACTCTAAGGAAAAATCATTATTGATGGTCCAAGACCATAGATATTGATAGATAAAACTTCCATTTATTTGCTGAATAGACAGATTGGCCGAAACTCCCATAGCTATACTTAACAGTAAAACAATAGGAAAAGCCCACATGCGACGAATATTTTTTGTTGCTGTTGGAAGAAACAGAAGTCCAAACCCTATTGGCATAGTAACTGGAAGTAAAAGAAAAGGTATTATCCATGCATATTGATATATATGTTCCATAAGAAAACAAATTTGAATTTTTCATTCTTATTAATTTAATTGTTAATTGTTTCCGATTCACCAATTCTTATCTCTTTCTAAAAGAACAATAATAAAAGAAATCAACAAATAAAAATATATTTTTATTTTATTAAGGTAAGGTACAGAATATGAGAAAGATACAGAATATGAAAGTTTTAATCAGTTTACTATGACTATCATATTCTGGTGATTTCAAATTAATCATATACTTTAATCATATACTTTAATCATATACTTATACTATAGTATAGTAAGGAGTATAGTAAGGAAAAACAGTTACGCCAAAAACAGTATTTGATTCGAATGTGGATCATAGTATCCATCAATAACTCGAAAAAACCTAGTTATTCTAGTTAATCTATTTTGTATTTTGGGTGATTACCTAACTCATTGCGGAATTTATTGAATTCCAATCCAATAAGATAAACTTATGTTTATCGGAAATCCTACAATACTCCTTACTTTGTATAGAACTAAAATATAAAAATAACTAAGGTTACTTTTTTTTTTAATGTAATCTCTTGTTTAAGAAATTAACTACTAGTTTTAATTTGTCGTTTTAATTTGAATATAAATTATAGGTATAGGCGTGGCACTCTGAGCTTAATCAACTAAATTAATAGAAAAAAAAAATAGAAGTATTTTTTCTATTCCGGCCTATATACTATGTGTGAAATATGATGCGCACATAGACATATATATATAATGGTATGTTATGAAAAAATTCTTATACACGGAATTAAATAACTAAAAAGAACGATCTATTTTGAACAATACATGTCTTTCACATACAACGATAAAAATGAGTCACTTTTTTTTGAATGGCAGTTCCAAAAAAACGTACTTCTATGGCAAAAAAACATATTCGTAGAAATATTTGGAAGAAAAAGGTATATTTAGCTGGAGTAAAAGCTTTTTCTTTAGCTAAATCGATTTCTACGGGGCATTCAAAAAGTTTTTTTGTGCGACAAACAAACAAGTAATAAAGCCTTGGAATAATCTCAATCGACATGGCTCAAAGAATTTTCAATTCTTTAAGATAAATGTGATTCACATTAATTTGTATGGAACTCCTCACTATTAGAACTATTAGTTAGAATTAACTGCTAGTATGTAGAAGAAGAATCATTCTGTCTACTGGTTTCTAAGTTTTCCTTTTGTATTATTTTTTTCCTTATCAATTTGACCTTTCGCAATAGAAAAATCTTATTCTATTGCGAAAAGTCAAATTGCGATATAGATTGAAACTCTTTTTTTTTCCAGCAACCAAAAAACGAATATGGTAAATCTTACCATAAATTAGCAATTATGTACACAACGAGAAATATTAATACTTAATTATTTAATTATACTAATAATAATAAAATTAAAATCGTTAAAAAAGTTCCTCGACTTAGTGGTGATACATATGCAATACTAGGTATTTTGTTCATTGAGAAAAAATCTTTTTCGTTTTGAATTCATGAAATCAGATAAATGAAAAATAAATCGCCAAAAAAGATAGAAAAAAGACAATTCTTAGTTCTATACCTCAAATTATAACAAAACGATTGAGTTCCACCCATTTCGGGGAGAACTTACTAGGAAAGTTGGTCGTTAAAACTGAACCCTACCGCGATAATAACTAAATATTATCCAAGGATTATCGAAGATTTAAATATGAATTTAAATTCGTTTTTCTTAATCGGTTCTAATTTTTCCCAAACTAGATTGAATCCTTGAATCTCGACGAGTTAACACGAATTTATTATTATTATTTCAAGGAAGCCGCCATGGTGAAATCGGTAGACACGCTGCTCTTAGGAAGCAGTGCTAGAGCATCTCGGTTCGAGTCCGAGTGGCGGCATCCTCTAAAAAAAGAGACAGAATGAATCCTAGAGAATGTATTCAATTTCCGATTTCAATTCTGTAATGGGACCTCATTTTATGATATTAGCGACTTTAGAACATATATTAACTCATATCTCTTTTTCGACCATTTCCATTGTGATGATGATTCGTTTGATGATTTTATTAGTCCACGAAATTATAGGATTACGCGATTCCTCGGAAAATGGGATAATAGCGACTTTTTTCTCTATAACAGGATTCTTAGTTACTCGTTGGATTTATTCGGGGCATTTTCCATTAAGTAATTTATACGAGTCATTAATTTTCCTTTCATGGAGTTTCTCCATTATTCATATGATTCCTAAGATACGGAATCAAAAAAATGATTTAAGCACAATAATTGCACCAAGTGCAATTTTCACCCAAGGCTTTGCCACGTCGGGTCTTTCTCTTTCAACCGAAATGCATCAATCTACAATATTAGTACCTGCTCTACAATCTCAGTGGTTAATGATGCACGTAAGTATGATGTTATTGAGCTATGCAGCTCTTTTATGTGGATCGTTATTATCAGCCGCTCTTCTAGTTATTACCTTTCGCAAAAACATCGCTATTTTTTGTAAAGGCAAGAATTTCTTAATTAAGTCATTTTTCTTTGGCGAGCTCCAATATTTGAATGAAAAAAGAAGTGTTTTAAAAAACACTTCTTTTTTTTCATTCCGAAATTATTACAAATATCAATTAACTCTGCGTTTGGATTGTTGGAGTTATCGTGTCATTAGTTTAGGGTTTACTTTTTTAACTATAGGCATTCTTTCCGGAGCAGTATGGGCTAATGAAGCATGGGGATCTTATTGGAATTGGGACCCCAAAGAAACTTGGGCATTTATTACTTGGACCATATTCGCGATTTATTTACATACTAGAACAAATCCAAATTTGCAAGGTACGAATTCGGCGCTTGTGGCTTCTATAGGATTTATTATAATTTGGATATGCTATTTCGGGATCAATCTATTAGGAATAGGTCTACATAGTTATGGTTCATTCACATTAACATCTAATTGAATAAACTACATGAAGAATACATAATAACATTGTCCTATATATAACGAAGGTTTGTTCGAGTTTTTGAGAACCGAATGACTCTCATTCGGTTCTCAAAAACTCGAAATACATCTCATTACAATTCTAATTCACTTTCTTTTTTTTGCATTGTACAGAGAACGGTTTTTAAAATTTTAATTAAAATCACACAATTATAAAGACTTTCTGTCTCATTAATGAAAACTATCTATGAAAGTAATTAGATAGGATATCTTGTACCTTGTCAACTGATAGCGAGAGAACAAAATCCGGATAAATACCAACCCCTATTACGGGTAGAAAGATACAGATTGAAACAAATAGTTCTCGTGGTCCAGAATCTAAAAAATTCGAGTTTGGAACATAAAATAGCTTATATCCATAGAACATCTGACGTGACATAGATAATAAATAAATAGGAGTTAATATGATTCCAATTGCCATTACAAAAGTAATTAGCATTTTTGACATTAAAAAATATTTTGGACTGGTAATTATCCCAAAGAATACTACTGATTCTGCAACAAAACCACTCATTCCTGGCAATGCAAGAGAAGCCATTGAGAAGCTACTGAACATAGTAAATATTTTTGGCATGGGGATAGAGATCCCCCCCATTTCGTCGAGATAAACAAGACGTATTCTATCACAACTCGTTCCCGACAAGAAAAAAAGTGAAGCTCCAATAAATCCATGAGAGAGTATTTGTAAAATGGCCCCATTGAGCCCCATGTCGGTTATAGAACCAATTCCTATAATTATGAAACCCATGTGAGATACAGAGGAATAAGCTATTCTCTTTTTTAAATTGCGTTGACCGAAAGAGGTTGAAGCTGCATAGATTATTTGCATCGTTCCCACTATCACCAACCAGGGAGAAAATATAGAATGAGCACGAGGTAATAATTCCATATTGATTCGAATCAACCCATATGCTCCCATTTTTAATAAGATTCCGGCTAGAAGCATACATGTACTGTAATGTGCTTCCCCATGGGTATCTGGTAACCATGTATGTAGGGGTATAATCGGCGATTTGACAGCATAAGCAAAAAGGAAGCCTAAATATAATATTAGTTCCAATGCCACGGGATATGATTGATTAGCTAATCTTTCAAAATCCAATGTCGGCTCATTGGAACCATATAAACCCATACCTAGAACTCCTATTAAGAGAAAAATGGAACCCCCTGCAGTGTACAAAATAAACTTTGTAGCTGAGTACAGACGTTTCTTTCCTCCCCACATGGATAAAAGTAAGTAAACAGGAATTAATTCTAACTCCCACATGATGAAAAAAAGTAAAAGGTCTCGAGAAGCGAATAATCCTATTTGACCGCTGTACATTGCTAACATCAGGAAATAGAAAAATCGCGAATTTCTAGTAATCGGCCAAGCCGCTAAAGTCGCTAAAGTAGTGATAAATCCTGTCAATAAAACAGGTCCTATAGAAAGTCCATCGATTCCCAGTCTCCAGTGAAAATAAAAACTATTTATCCATTGATAATCCTCCCCCAATTGTATTAATGGATCGTCCAATTGGAAATGATAACAGAACACATAGGTCGTTAAAAGGAGTTCTAATATACATATAGATATAGTATACCACCGAACCACCTTATTTCCTCTATGAGGAAGAAAGAAAATTGAAGAACCCGCGAATATCGGCAAAACAACAATTATGGTTAACCAAGGAAAATAACTCGTGATAAAGACAAGATACGCTTTGACCAGAAAAACCCGCACTCGGAATAATATATTTTATCGAGTACGGGTTTTTCTCGGTAAAGAGGAATCAAATGATTCAAGTGGAGTTTTTTGTAACGTATCAATAAGATAGACCCATGCTGCGAGTTGTTTCATGCCATAAATAAACACGGACACTCAAAAAATCTGTTGGGCAAGCAGATTCACATCTCTTACAGCCTACACAGTCCTCAGTTCTTGGCGCAGAAGCAATTTGCTTAGCTTTACACCCGTCCCAAGGTATCATTTCCAATACATCCGTTGGGCAAGCTCGTACACATTGAGTACACCCTATACATGTATCATAAATTTTTACTGAATGTGACATTGGATCTATAAATTCGATTTGAACATAAGAAATTTTCGATCTGGTTGGTAAAACCGGTCGTAAATAAATCATATATTTATATTGTAAACACCAGACGAATCAATGGTTTATCCAATTTTTTAAGAATCAATTTTTTTCTAAATCTGTTCATGAGAAAGAACCAAGAGACTTTGATTTCTTTTTCAACAACCAGGGTCGTGCGACTCGCACATGTGAATTCAAAATAATTAATATATTAAATATTAATTTAATATAAGAATATATTACTATAATAAATAATAAATTACTATAATAAAAATAAATAATAAATATTATATATGAATATGATATATTTATTATATAGGATACTTACGGCTAATTATTCAACAAATTCGATTGATTGATACGAGTTGATTTTCTGTTACGATGGATCGACGAAACAATAGATAGCCCAATAGCTGCTTCAGCGGCTGCAATAGCTATAACAAAGATTGAAAAAATGTCTCCTTTTAATTGGCGATTATCAAATAAATCAGAAAATGTTACGAGATTGATATTAACCGAATTTAGTATAAGCTCAAGACACATAAGCGCTCTAACCATGTTTCGACTTGTGATCAATCCATAGATACCGATCGAAAATAAATAGACACTCAACAAAAGTACATGCTCGAACATCATTGACTAACCCCTCATTAATTTCGATTCATGTTAATATGAACAACAATTCAAAGAATTCGATTACCTAGAATAGAACAATTGCAGAACAAAAGAACGTGTTGGAAATAGATTTAATTAAAAATCTTTCTATTTCTTTTTTTTTTTTAATTCTAAGTATTTATTATTGACGAGCCATAGTAATTGCACCTATCAAGGAAACTAAAAGAATTATAGAAATGAGTTCAAATGGAAGATAAAAATCTGTTGATAAACGAATCCCAATTTTTTGAACGTTACTTATTAGGTCCTGTTCTATAATCTGGTTTGATCTTGTACTCCAAAAAATTCCATACCATGACGTATCCGGGATAGTAGTAATTAGCGAAAAAAGAATACTTGTACAAACCAGTGAAGTGACCCCATCCCCAACGGTCCAAAGATGGGAATCATTGGAATTGGAATATTCTGAACCATTCATGAACATCACGGCAAATATGATTAAGACATTTATGGCTCCCACATAAATAAGGAGCTGTGCCGCAGCTACAAAATAAGAGTTCGCTGGAATATAGAATAAGGATATACAAACAAGAACCAATCCCAAAGAAAAGGCAGAATAAATGGGATTGGTAAATAATACTACTCCTAGACCTCCTAATATAAGAACTGATCCCAGAAATACTACAAGAATATCATGTATTGGTCCAGGTAAATCCATTATGTATAAAATAAGAGATAAATATAAATAAATCGAAATATTTCATGACCTTACTGAATGGTCCAGGAAAAAAGATTACTCCTATTTGTATATGATACGTTTCTAATTGAATTAAATCTTAATGTAGTATAGATTAATCTAGATATAGATAAAGCTATTGTACCAATACTACTTTATACTTTAATAGTCGTTGGATTTTTATATTTCGAAATCACCAAGAAAACCAGATTCTATTCTCCGTTTAAATCAGTTTAAATCAAATAGTGATTCTCAACAATCAATAGTTATGAGTTATTATTTGTAGTTATTGACTAATCAAAACGAAAGAAGCTTGGATCCTTTATACCAAAAAAAATCTTAGTAATTTGTAATCGTTCTTGAATCAAGGGGTTTATCTGTGATTTGAGTCGAATTCATAACTGTTTGAATTGTGTAATCTCCAATTATTGACATTGGTAACCGACCCAAAGCAATTTGATTATAATTCAACTCGTGACGATCATAAGTAGAAAGTTCATATTCTTCAGTCATTGATAAACAGTTTGTTGGACAATACTCAACACAGTTACCACAAAATATACAGACCCCGAAATCAATACTATAATTAAGCAATTGTTTCTTTTTAATATCTCTTTCAAATCTCCAATCAACAACAGGTAAATCTATGGGGCACACACGAACACATACTTCACAAGCAATACATTTATCAAATTCAAAGTGAATTCGCCCCCGGAAACGTTCGGATGTGATCGATTTTTCATAAGGATATTGAATAGTTACAGGTAAACGATTTGTGTGGGATAAGGTAATTATGAAACTTTGACCAATGTACCTTGCAGCTCGTATTGTTTGTTGACCATAATTCATGAACCCAGACACCATAGGGAGCATATTGTAAATATCCATGAAAAAAAAACTGGATGTTTCTTTCTCTTGTTTGAAAGGGTTATGAATCTAGAATATCGTTAATATCGTTATCATATTCTTTTATTTATAATGAAACAAGTTGAGAAGAGGTTATCAATAATAGATTACCCAGAGAAAAAGGTAAAAGAAATTTCCATCCTAGATTTAATAGCCGGTCCATTCTCATCCTAGGTAAAGTCCATCTTGTTGTGATAGAAATGAACAGAAACAAATAAGCTTTAGCTAATGTAATAAATATACCAATTGCCATTCCAAAAACACCATCCATTTGATTTTTTCTAAAAAGTTCGATATACGGAATAGAGAAATTCCACCCACCTAAATAAAGAACTGTTACAAATAATGAAGAAACTAATAGATTTAGGTAAGAAGAAATATAAAATAAACCGTATTTGATGCCTGAATATTCGGTTTGATAACCCGCTACTAATTCCTCCTCCGCTTCTGGTAAATCAAAAGGTAATCTCTCACATTCTGCTAGAGAAGAAATTAGAAAAACGAGAAACCCTATAGGTTGACGCCACAGATTCCACCCCCAAAACCCATATTTTGATTGTGCTTCAACTATATCAACTGTACTTGAACTGTTAGATAATCATAGTCGATAATAACATTACTGTTCCCATCGCTATTACAAAACCGTACATGAGATTTTCACCTCATACGGCTCCTCTATGGCCACAAATGAATGTAAGGACTATTTCGATATTATCGTTATTTTGGAGAGTAGATTGAATAAAGATACATCGGAGAGTCCTAAATTAGACCAATGGAATTCCGTCTGCTATAATAATAAAAAAAAAAACACTTCCGAATTGATCTCATCCCTTATAATTAGAATTTATCTTTGTTCAGTAATAACTTAATCCTTCAATATAATACTCATTATAGATATCAATAGATAAAAAAATCGTTCAGAGATTATGATAGAATTCCATAATATATATGGATAGAAAGAAAGAACAAATAAAGATCTTTTTTTGTTTTTATTCATTTTTTTTTTTCATTCTATTTCTTTTGTTCCTGTTCTTCGTTCTACGAAATAGCGTACTCAAATAAATAAATAAAGGATTAATTCGTTCTTGATAGTTATTTCTTTAATCAGTGAATAGGAGCATACTCTAGATCGGAATCGTGGGGAAGTACTGCTTGATCATTTCTACCAACGTAAAGCCCTTATTTTGATTCGTTTTATGCATGCGGAAATATCCTTTGTTTTTGATATGTTACATTATCTCCATTACTATTACTAATCCTTTGTGTACCTTTGTATTCCTAACCGTGCACTGATTTTTGATTGATCCCGGTATGGTAATACATACAAGACAATAGTATAAACCCATACAGTTGCTCTTTTACACCCGCTTCAAGATATGATAACTTAATCAAAGAATCTGAATCTTGGGATAAACAGTTTACACTGCTTATGTTTACTTTCACTTTATTCTTGTACATAGGGAATGAGATTTTATCTTCTTACTGCGAATTTCTAAGCTGTTTTGTTTCACTCATATAACTATTTGGTTTAACTCATCGACCCAAATGCTGAATAAAAAAATGAAGATATCTATTCAATATATTCAACCTCTTTCCGTTATTTCTAGGAAGTAGGTAAAGGTTCATGTTCTAACGAATCACACGTAGAGATATTGATAACACACATAAAGTTAAAGGTATTTCATAACTAATAGATTGAGCAGCAGCTCGTAGACCACCTGAAAAGGAATATTTATTATTCGATCCATATCCTGACATAAGAAGCCCGATAGGAGCAATACTTGAAATAGCGATCCATAAAGAAACACCTATACTGAGATCCGCTAAAACAAGGCGATATCCAAAAGGAATTACTAAATAACTTAGTAGAATTGATATGACCGCCATAGACGGTCCGACACTAAACAAACGCATATCTCCTCTAGGCGGAAGAAGGTCCTCTTTAAAAAGTAGTTTAGTACCATCTGCTAGAGCTTGAAGAATTCCCAGCGGTCCAGCATACTCAGGCCCAATACGTTGTTGTATCGCTGCGGATATTTCTCTTTCTAACCACACAATTACCAGTAACCCTATTATGATTCCTAATATAAGGATCAAAATAGGGACAAACAGCCATATGAGTTCACTTAAAGATTCAGATCTAGAAAAAGAATTGATAGCCTGTACCTCTGTCTTATCAATTATCATTTCAACGATCAACTTCTCCCATAATGATATCTATACTACCTAGTATCGTCATGATATCGGCCAATTTCATTCTTTTAACTAACTGAGGAAGAATTTGCAAATTAATGAAACCGGGTGGACGAATTTTCCATCTCCAGGGGAAAACACTATTATCTCCTATCAGATAAACTCCTAATTCTCCTTTTGGGGCTTCTACTCTCGCATAAAGTTCTTGTTTGGCCAATTCAAAATTGGGTGAAGGTTTTTTACTAATGAATCGATATTCAAAATCATACCATTCAGAATTCTTTGCTCTATCAAACCGCCGGACTTCTAAATTCTCATAAGGTCCCCCAGGAATCCCTTCTAAAGCCTGTTGAATAATTTTTATGGATTCTGTCATTTCACCTATTCGTACTAAATAACGAGCTAAAGAATCTCCTTCTTTTTGCCATTGGACTTCCCAATCGAATCCATTATAACACTCATAATGATCCACTTTACGAAGATCCCATTGGATTCCAGAAGCTCGTAACATTGGTCCCGATAAGCCCCAATTTGTTGCTTCCTCTCCACCAATAGTGCCCACACCTTCAACTCGTTCCAAAAAAATAGGATTCCGCGTAATAAGTTTTTGATATTCAGCAACTCCTGTTAAAAAATAATCGCAGAAATCCAAACATTTATCTATCCAGCCATAAGGTAGATCAGCAGCTACTCCTCCAATCCGGAAATAATTATGCATCATTCGCATACCTGTGGCGGCTTCGAATAGATCATATAACAATTCCCTTTCTCTGAAAATATAGAAAAAGGGAGTCTGCGCCCCGATATCCGCCATAAAAGGGCCAAGCCATAACAAATGAGAAGCTATACGACTCAGTTCCAGCATAATTACTCTGATATAGCTGGCTCTTTGCGGTACTTGAACATTTCCCAGCTGCTCTGGTGCATTTACTGTTATTGCTTCTGTGAACATAGTAGCTAAATAATCCCAACGTGTTACATAAGGGAGATATTGTATAATTGTTCTGTTTTCCGCTATTTTTTCCATTCCTCTGTGTAAATAACCTAATATGGGTTCACAGTCAATAACATCTTCACCATCGAGAATAACAATCAGTCGAAGAACGCCGTGCATTGATGGGTGATGAGGACCCATATTGACTATCATGAGATCTTTTCTTGTAGCTGGTAGAGTCATATCTTTTCTTCCCGGATTCTTTATTTATTTCATGAATTTCTCAACATGAGGTTCATCAAAATGACAACTAATAAAAAAAAATTCAAACGAATCTTTAACGAGTTTTTAACTCCCGAATATCCAATCGACCAATTAATTTCTTATAACGTACTCTATTTTTCTTTGACAAATAAGCCAGCAGTCGTTGACGTTTTCCCAGAATCTTTCGTAGACCTCTTTGTGATAAAAAATCTTTTTTGTGTAATTCCAAATGTGAAGTAAGCTTTCGTATCTTATTGGTGAAACTGAATATTTGAAATTCAACAGAACCTTTGTTTTCTTCTTTTTCTTCTCGTGTAAGAACTGAGATGAATGAATTTTTGACCATCAAAATTTTTTTTTTATCTTGTTTTTTCTTTTCCATGGATTTTACCGATCGGGAAAAATAATAAGAATTCTTTTTTATTATGGATTGTGCCAGTTAATCCGATACACACAAAAATTTTGATTTATTCATATATTACTTTTTTTATCCAAATCCAATTTTCAATTGGATTTGGATAATACGAAACATTTCTGCATTCACGAAATAAAAAGATTTTTTGAATTTCTTCCCGGATCCAATTGAATTTTGGATTGATTCACCATTAACTTAGTATCATCCGAATAACACCATATATAGGAAATATAGCATTAACCAATTCTGAATCGTGGATACATATGTATCCTTGCCAGACTGAAACGACTCCCGTCATTGGTATCAAACCAATAACGATTCATACAAGCTAAATCTTCTAATCGGTAGTTGGGCCAAAGAAACAATTTGAATTTCATGAATTTATTTGCATCTGTATTAAGATTATTGTCCTCATTAAAAAATTGTCCAAAACTTCTTATGTTGTTTTCGTTGCAAAATACTCGATTTCTATCTACAACATTCCAATTAGGGGAATTGAAACACATTCGAATTCTCAATTCCCTACGATGTCTAGGAGATAGAATATTTTCAGGAACAAGCAAATCATAACGATTTTTGTCTTCATTCACAAGCATACTGCTATGTCGTACAATAGATCTTTCGAAACTCTTCTTATCAAGATATCTGTTTTTTTTGCATTTTCCATCAGTTTGGTGCTTACTCTTATCGACCAACGAAATACCTATAGTTTGAAATAGAATAAATTCTCCATTTATTTTTACAGATAAACGAAGGGGTTCAATAATCAATATTCCTTTTTTTATCAATTCTTTAAGAGTTAAATTCATATGAATCGCTATTACATCCAAACGCATTTCTCCTCTTTGAATCGAGGATATAGCAATTTCCGTTGAATTTATCAATCTAAGTAGGAGACAATATACCTTGATATTATTGAGCATTCTTAAGGAGTCATCCCATCTTAATTGAAAAAGTAAATATCTTTTCAAAATCAAATCTAGTTCTGCTTCCTTCTTGCTCTTGGATTTCTTTTTCTTTCTACGTTTTTTAATCTTAATCTCCGATCCTGTATAATTCTCTTTTTTTTTTTTATCTGATCCAGGATTTCCTTGACCCTGTTCTTCGTTTTTTTCTTGGTTGGAATTTTCGAATTTACAATATTCTTTTTGATTCGATGATATATGAAGATTCTTTTTTTGATTTACGTTACTATTTTTGTATTGATTAATATTTTCATATAAATTCAAATTCAAAAGAAGTAATTTGATTGGTATGATCCGTGGGTTGATCTTATATGCATCAAAAAGTAACACAAATTCTGGGAAAAGCCAAGGTTTTAGATTTGATATGTTACGACATATCCTTTCTTGATTAATTCTCATCCAATCAAAAAAGTTTTTTTTTTTATTGCGTTGGTTGATTTTTTGATGAATCATAAGAGAAAAAATCTCTTTTTTTTTCATTTTTTTTAAATAATTAATTTTCGTTTCAGTCTTAGTATTTTTATTAATCTTGGTGCCAATATGCGCATTGGGCCACGTTTCAATATCGATATTCTTTCTAAGACAAAAATGAAGAATTCTACAATCAAAATATTTTCTATCCGGAGTTTTATCAATATATCCTTCTTCGAAATAATTACTAATAGCTGTATTTACCAAAAATGATTCGGGTTTCGGTATATTGAAATTATATGGAATTTCTTGGTCTCCGCTTACTTGTTTTACTTGTAATGTTGATCCATAATAGGAGTCCCCCCTATTCCCATAATTCATATATTCATGTGATAAAAGATCATATCTGTATTGTTTTTTAAATTTTTCTTTTTGACTAGTCAATAAATCCACTGCATAATAACTTTGTTTTACATAATGAATTAATTGGTCTTTTTCTTTTTTATATGAATCCAATTTCATTGAGTCTTTTTTTTTAATCATACGGCGGACTCTATTTTGCCACTTTTGCGTTACTAATCGAGACCATTTGGTCTGAGATAAATTGTATTGATAATGGCCCTTTAACCAGTTTTTCCATTCATTCATTCCAGATTTATGAATTTTCTTATGCCTTGGGTTGGAATCAAATATTCCTCGCGTAATACAATAATCCTTGATTTTATCCCTAAGAAAAAGATGGGTCCCGCGATATTGAAGTATAGATTTCAAGTGATACTTGTTAAGTAATTGGGTTTGTGATAATTTTAAAAATACATATGCTTGGGACAGGGGAGATAAGTCAAAATAAACATTTGAATTATTATTACTAATATTAGTATTATAAAATGACTTTTTTATAGTTGAAATAAAGTTAATATTTGTTTTATCAAATTCTTCTTGATTTGTTTCGTTGTTGTAAATGGATTTATTAATCATTTTTTTTGTTGATTCAAAGAAAAGTTGTGCATTGATCCTGGGAGTCTTAATGGTACATAGCAAGATATCTATATATCTATTTTCAATGACAAATTTCATAAAATAATGCGATTTGCGTATTAATTGGATATTTATTCTTTTGAATATTTGCCAAATATGTTTTTGTGATTCCGATCTTTTATCATCACAAGTTAAAACTTTTTTTTTCTTCTTTTTTAGGATTTGTTCTATTTGATTCCTGATTGTGATTGTTCTATCAGCAAGATCTTTTGTTTTTTTTTCTATGGGTGAATAATTTGTCCAATTCAAAGGTCGAATGGTCGATTCGTGGATAATCTTATTATTTATTTTAGAATCTTTTCCATTTGCATTTTGGTCATATACTTTAGCCTTTTTCAATTCAAATAAAAAGATTAGGTTTCTTTTTTCAAGTTCTTTCATTAGTTGTTTTATAATTAGTTGTTTTATATTTATAATTAGTATAATTAGTCCTTTTATATTTCTATTTATAACTAGTTTAATAACCCACTTTGCTCTTTCTTTTGAAACTCTTAGAACTAGAAAAAATGTCTTTTTCACTTTTATAATTTTTTTTTTGATTTCTTTATAAATAGGTTCAAAAAAAGAAGATCTTTCTCGGGGAGACCCAAAAGGGAGTTCCGCTTCCCTTCCCCAGACTGTTAAAAAACAAAAATTGTCTGTTTTTCCGTTTTTTGTCATTGGATCTCTATCATGAAGTCTTACCTTAGATCTTCGCCAGGGTTTCAGACAGAAAGGAAATAGAATCTTTATTTGAATACCGTCTGTTAACCAATTTTGGGGAAATTCTGTTTCGGATAATTGAACACCATTATAGGTGCATTTAACATGCATTTCCCTATTCCATTCCTTCAAATCCTCGTACCACTCGGGGAATTGGAATAATAGCATACGGCCAATATTTTTGGCTATTATCAATGAAGGCAATACAATGTATTTTCTAAGAAAAGATTGTGTTACTAACATCGAACCTCGTATTGCTTGAGCAAATATAATAGTATCCCAAAGTTCGCATATTGTTATACGTTCTTTTTCCTCTTTTTCCTCTTGTTTCTCCTTTTCTTTTTTTTTTTTATCTTGAAAATCGAGAATTTCCACTTCTCTCCCCACCCAATTCCTAAAAAGAAGATTCATTATATCAAAAGCAAAAGAAGGAAAAAAAAATGTTTTGTCTATTCGATCCAAAAAAAGCGGAGAATGCACATTTGCTTGAAACATTTCCAAAATAAGTGTTTTACGTCTTTGAGCACGCATGGATCCTTTAATT